GAGAAATTTTATGTTATATATGGTAATCCTTCTGCTATGCGAATTGGATCTGAAACTTCCTATTTTGAAAAAAGAAAGAAAGGACGGGTTGTCTAATATCACCCTTCCTCCATTAGTCGATACTTTAAGGGGGTTTTGCCCGGAATGAAAGAAGAAAAATCGATTCATGAAGGTTTAATTATTGAATCACTTCCTAACGGCATGTTCCGGGTTCGTTTAGATAATGAGGATCTGCTTCTAGGTTATGTTTCCGGAAGGATACGCCGTAGTTTTATACGAATCCTACCGGGGGATAGAGTTAAAATTGAAGTAAGCCGTTATGATTCAACCAGAGGACGTATAATTTATAGACTCCGTAACAAGGATTCAACCGATTAAGTTGTTTTTCAACTTCTACATTCCGGAATACAATTTTAGATTGAAAATTTCAAGCAACTTATTTTCTTCCAAGAAATCGATTCGGAATTAAAGTAAGGAATGAAAAATATGAAAATAAGGGCCTCCGTTCGTAAAATTTGTGAAAAATGTCGACTAATTCGTAGGCGGGGACGAATTATAGTAATTTGTTCCAACCCGAAACATAAACAACGACAAGGATAATCAGTCTACTCATAAAGGGGACGTTATAACGGACTCGAGGTACAAATAAAAAAAAAACGAAAGGATTTGTTTTGACATGACATGGATATCTCCATATATCTCTGACTCATATTTATGAGACGATAAAATATGGCAAAACCCATACCAAAAAGTGGTTCACGTAGGAGTAGGCGTATTAATGCACGTAAGAGTGCACGTAAAATACCAAAAGGAGTTATTTATGTTCAAGCCGGTTTCAACAATACCATTGTGACTGTTACAGATGTACGAGGTCGGGTGGTTTCTTGGGCCTCCGCCGGCACTTGCGGGTTCAAAGGGGCAAAAAGAGGGACACCGTTTGCTGCTCAAACCGCAGCAGGAGACGCTATTCGTAAAGTAGTAGATCAAGGTATGCAACGAGCAGAAGTCATGATAAAAGGTCCTGGTCTCGGAAGGGATGCAGCATTACGAGCTATTCGTAGAAGTGGCATACTATTAAGTTTCGTACGGGATGTAACCCCCATGCCACATAATGGCTGTCGACCTCCTAAAAAAAGACGCGTGTAAAAAAAACTAATAAAGGTATTTCAAGAGAAATAAATAACTCAACGATCTGATCTATTATCTATAATATTACTATGGTTCGAGAGAAAATAAGAGTATCTACTCGGACACTGCAGTGGAAGTGTGTTGAATCAAGAACAGATAGTAAACGTCTTTATTATGGACGCTTTATTCTATCTCCACTTATGAAAGGTCAAGCCGATACAATAGGAATTGCCATGCGCAGAGCTCTACTTGGCGAAATTGAAGGAACATGTATTATACGTGCAAAATCTGAGAAAATACCACATGAATATTCAACTATAGTAGGGATTCAAGAATCAGTACATGAAATTTTAATGAATTTGAAAGAAATTGTATTGAGAAGCAATTTATATGGAACCTGTGACGCGTCTATTTTTGTTAGGGGACCCGCATATGTAACTGCTCAAGATATCATCTCACCACCTTATGTGGAAATCGTTGATACTACACAGCATATAGCTAACTTGACGGAACCAATAGATTTACATATTGGATTACAACTCGAGAGGAATCGCGGATATCGTCTAAAAACGCCAAACAACTTTCAAGACGGAAGTTATCCTATAGATGCTGTATTCATGCCTGTTCGAAATGTGAATCATAGTATTCATTCGTATAGTAATGGTGATGAAAAACAAGAGATCCTTTTTCTCGAAATATGGACAAATGGGAGTTTAACTCCTAAAGAAGCACTTTATGAAGCCTCTCGGAATTTAATTGATTTATTTATTCCTTTTCTATATGCGGAAAAAGAAAACCTCCATTTCGAGGATAATCAAGACCGGGTTACTTTACCCCTTTTTTTATTTCATAATAGATTGACTGAGCTAAGAAAAAAAAAAATAGCATTGAAATCGATTTTTATTGATCAATTAGAATTGCCTCCCAGGATCTACAATTGCCTCAAAAATTCCAATATACATACATTATTGGACCTATTGAATAACAACCAAGAAGATCTTATGAAAATTGAACATTTTCGCATAGCAGATGTAAAACAAATATTGAGCACTCTAGAAAAGCATTTCACATATTTACCTAAAAAGAAGGTTTAAATTCTGGATTTATTTCCTTTTTTTTAGAATCCAATAATCAATTCATTTTTTAACGCCACCCGTATTATTCGGAATAACTCCTGAATTCAATTGAATAGGTGTATCTAGGGAAAATTCACTTTGAAGCAACTATTCCCTAGATACACACGTCTATTATTTTACAATCGAATCAATTTAAAAAAGACCTAAAGTTAGAGATTTATCAATGGGTAATGTTGCTCCAATACCCAACCAAAGGGCCACTGCGGTCCCAACCAAAAAGACGGTTGTGGCAACTG